CTCAACTGCCCATATAGATTGACTTTAATCAAAAATAGAAAAATCTACTAGATAATCTAAAAAGTTAAATAAAATAGAGATTTACTTTCTTTTTTTTTTTTTATTTTTCTTATTAAGAATAAGAAATGATTTTCATTTTAGACTTCATAAGATTCATCAAAATAGCTTTATTAGTTCTATGCTATATGCCATCTGTAGTATTTATCCTTACAAGATACCCTAGAAAATTTACAAAATCAAATTTTTTAGAAAAAAAGGGATATAATAAAATTCTTGATTGGATCTTTTCATAGGAACGATTTATTTCATTTGCTTGCTGGATCCAACAACAAAAAAAGTTGAATGATCTTATTCAAAACGCCTCGTTATTTTTAACCAATTATGTGCTTCAATATAATTCCCTGGAGTAAGCGCTATAGCTTGTTTCCAATACTCAGCAGCTTGATCAAACCAAGCTTGTCCAATTTCGGAATCGCCTTGTAGAATGGCCTGTTCTCCCCGGTCGGAATAGGTTAGTAAATTCCCTCCCTTAGAACCGTACTTGAGAGTTTCCTACCTCATACGGCTCAGCAATCAATTCTTTGCATCCCATCTTCTATTAATCTATCCTAATGCTAGATTCATGAAATTTCTCATCAATCTATTCTATTTTATCTTGGGTTAACCAGAAAATGTTCATTACATAAGTTTCCAATTCTAATTTTGATCACTGATTAGTTTTCTCTTTTATCCCACCTTCAGAAAAATGAAGTATAGATATCCTACCCGATATCGTTAGAATTTTATGAAAGGTAACTATCTCGGTTTCATATAAGGTATATTTCATATAAGGTATATGAGATTTTTCTTTCTATAGAATCTTTGAAAAAGACCTTCCTCCGTTAAGAAAAAAGAACTTACTATCTTTGGGATCTGATGCTACACCGCTGCTCAATACTTTAGTAGATCAACTCTATTACAGAAGTTGATTTCTCACTTTTTATCCCATATCATGACATAAGTAAGCAGTTCTGAACTGTATTGACCAAATAATAGCTTACTAATGGATCTTTACGGTGCTTTCTCTATCAATTCGACTCTTTATCCATAGAGTATAGTATATAGGCCATACCTTTTTCTTCCGATTTTTTTGGTTCTCGCGAAGTATCTTTCCTTGCTACAGCTGATAAAAATCGTTATTTTGAACGATGCATATGTAGAAAGCCTATTTTTCTAGTATTTACTAGACGATTTTCTTTTTTTTTTTTCCTTGCTTTCTATAGTGAAGATAGTCGCACGTAATGACAGATCACGGCCATATTATTAAAAGCTTGTGGTAAAAAGGGATTTCGTTCTAGTGCCCGAAAATAATATTCCAAAGCTTTTGTATGTTCTCCGTTGCTTGTATGTATAAGACCTATATTATAGAGTATATAACTTCGATCATAGGGATCAATTTCTGATCGCGTAGCTTCATAATAATTCTGTAAAGCTTCTGCATAATTTCCTTCGGATTGAGCCGACATCCGTTACGGTCGTTCGTTCTAGTAAAAGAATCTCCGTTCCAGAACCGTACGTGAGATTCTCATCTCATACGGCTCCTCCCTTCTGTGCATAGTACTAAAGGGAATAATCCAAAATTCACTATTCTAATTCTAATTATGAACTGACAGGAGCTGGTATTTTTACAAGAAATTTCTAGCCAGCCTTCTCATAAGAGATTTTTTCTTAACACCAATTGTATTAGTACTAGATAGAAATGGTCACTCTAAAAATTTCTTTGTACTCAACGCTTACAATTTTCAGGAATTAGTCACTTCAACGGTCTTTGATGGTTATACGGGTACCAAAAGTACGAATGAGATGGATCTTTGTTTTCCCAACCATTCTTTTTAGTCCCGATACCAATAAGGAAAAGGGTTATTTATAACAAAGTTTTTGTGTTGTTGATTCCTAGGTGTAGTGCTTTTTCCCCGATGCCATCTATTGGTACTAATGAAGTAGGATTGACCTCCAATACAGAACCTATAGATGTAACCTTTTGCTCAATACTCAAATAAATAATTAAAGCATCTAAGGCTGCATAAATCGAGGATACACGACAGAAGGAATTGCTCTATCTCTAAACTTCACCTTCACCAAGCGTAGGTTTCTTTCACTCATTTGTTTTTTTATATTTATAACTACGTTTTTTTCCTCGTAAAAATGAGAGGTAAAAAAAAAGCAAAAACAAGAAAAAAATCAAATCGCACCATCTCTGTAATAGGTAAATGCCTTTTTTTCTCCTGAAGTTGTCGGAATTATTCGTAATAAAATATTGGCTACAATTGAAGAGGTCTTATCAATAAAATTTCCATTTATTCGAGATCTAGGCATAATTAGTAATTCATTCTATAATTCTTCTCATACTCCTTCGGGGAAAACGATCCCACAAAAAAGGAATTGTACAGTACAAAATAACATAAAAACAGACTCATTGAAAAAAAAGGTGGATTCCAAATTGTACCCCCTTTTTGACAAAGATGAAATGAAATAGTTGAATCAGATTAGATTTCATTCTAATTTTGTAGTATACCAATGACTAAAATCTTCCTATTTCATCTAAGTTGAAATAACCCAGTTTCTTATGAATTTTGATAACTCGAGAAGTTTTGATTTGGTTATGATCCAAAAAGGAAAAAGAATGTAATAGTAATTCCATGATAAAATCAAATTCAAATTTCAAATAAAGTACCCATCCTTTTTGTTTGCATAAATTGTATGTGCCACGCATACAATTGAAAGAGAAAAATGAATCGTCCGATTCATGAATTTTGAATAGATCCATGGGGTAGCTGATGAAATAAGTTGTTGTAAATAAATATGAAATTGAAAAAATTTTCTTCTTATGGAACCATCGAACGGTCGGTCATACCTGTACTACAATTAAGATGAATGACTCGCTATTCATTCGGGTTTTAGTAAAAAATAAGATTCTGTAGGAGAGATGGCCGAGTGGTTCAAGGCGTAGCATTGGAACTGCTATGTAGACTTTTGTTTACCGAGGGTTCGAATCCCTCTCTCTCCGTTTCTTTTCATTCATTAACGTTACCAACTACAATGTATCAAATCAAATAAGAATTTAAGAATTGATATCATTATTCTAACAATAAGACCCTGAATTTCATGAATTTCATAGAGATTCTCTATCCCTAATTACATCCCTGTGATACGTAAAATACAAATAGAAATATCATATTGACATCGAAAAAAGAAACAGAATCCTATTGCCGATCCATTTGTGATACGTGAATTAGACAGGGCACAAGGTACTCTATTTACTTCAGCGAAAGGAGTCAAAATTGTATGAACCTTGCTTTTTTATTTTCGTTAGAATCAAGTCTGACGGGAATAATATTCTACGACCAACAATTCGTTTATTTTCAAACCGATCAATTTACTATCTATTATTTTATTTACAAATCCTTTATATTGTAAGGAGTCAATAGTCAAATGGTTTGGTAATTCCCCGTGGAGGGATGAAACAAGAGAATTTTGAATCAGAGCTTTCGATCTTTCTTTATCCTTCGTAGTAATAATATCTCGGGGTTTGCAACGATAACTTGGTATATCCACTATACGACCATTAACCAAAATGTGTCTATGGTTAACTAATTGTCTGGCTCCAGGAATGGTCGAAGTCATACCTAATCGAAAAATTATGTTATCCAAACGCATCTCAAGTAGTTGTAGTAAAACCCGACCTGTTGACCCTTTGGCTTTTCCAGCAATATGCACATATTTCAGTAATTGTCGCTCTGTTAGACCATAATGAAAACGCAATTTCTGTTTCTCTTCTAAACGAATACGATATTGTGATCTTTTTCCAGAACGTAATTGGGTTTGAAGATCACTTCTGGATCTGGGTCTTTTACTAGTTAGTCCCGGTAAAGCCCCCAGCCGGCGTATTTTTTTGAAACGAGGTCCTCGGTAACGAGACATATAAAGGCTCCTTTTTGATTCACTTTCATTTGACAAAAAAATTGAAATTCAGAATTAAGACTGAACTAAAGGATTAGCAAAAAAACTCAATAACTCAATAAAATCAATTTTATCAAAATTTGGATTTTTTGTATATATATAGGAAATTCAAGTAAAAACTACGTTTTTCAATTTTTTCTGTAGAGATCTAATTGTTCTAGTCAACTTTTTTATTCATAGCTATATCTGCAAGTTACCATGACATAATAGATTGGTGACCCTACATTTAGAGAAAGTGAGAGTAGAGATTTTCAATTATCGAAAGAAAAAGAGCCGGCTATCGGAATCGAACCGATGACCATCGCATTACAAATGCGATGCTCTAACCTCTGAGCTAAGCAGGCGGATATAAAAGCAATACTCTATAGGAATACGGTAAACTTGGGATCTTAGTTATTACCTAGCGATTCTTTTTCTTTTTTTTTTTTTTCATTTCTTTATTATTGAAATTTCTTCTATTTATTTTCTATTTATTAGTTATATGTTAATATGTTATATATTTTAGATTTTATTTAGAAAATAGAAAACAAAACTATTTAGATCTAGATAAATTAGATATTAAAATAGAAATTCAATTCCCTATATATCCATATCCCTATATATGAAAAAAAAAATATATTAATAATTAATATAGTAATATAGGATAATCAAAATATAGGATAATCAATATTATTTAGATATTTAGAATGAAATTCTCTTTTTTTTTTTTTTTCATTTATTATTTATCATATGAATAATTCAATAAATTCAAAAAAAAAAGAAAATAGGAAATTCAATAATATTCTGATTATGATCATTTTAGAAAAATTCAAATAATATTCTGATTATGAATAATTCATTTATTATCATTAGAATAATCTCATTCTAATCGTGGAACTAGAAAGAAAACTTGAAATCTCAATTTCACGCAACGAAACTATCTATATCCTAATAGATACAGAGTGAAAAGAGAATCCTATTCTATTTCTTTCTATTTGAAGAATTCGAATAATGGAAATCAATGAATAAAACTGATGAAAAATTTGGATTCTATCAAGAGGACGAAAAAAAAAAAGAATGAATATTGACCGTTCCACTATTTTAAATAGTACTTTAAAAACGGAGAATGAGGAAAGTAATAAATATATCCCATATATATCTATCCATATTGAATTGTGGATACATCAATGATAGAATCATTCGGATTGAAACAAATAGGATTCATCCAATAGAGATGAAATGATAGTAGGGGATGGGCAAAAAAATAAAATAGCAGCATACACTTTTTTGATATAGGAATCATTACCTAATGAATTCTTTAGTGACAAGATCAATGAGAGAGGTGGATAGAATTACAAATGTATTCTTTTTTCAAAACAAAGAACAAAGCAAGGGGGGATATGGCGAAATTGGTAGACGCTACGGACTTGATTGGATTGAGCCTTGGTATGGAAACCTGCTAAGTGTTAACTTCCAAATTCAGAGAAACCCTGGAACTAAAAATGGGCAATCCTGAGCCAAATCTTTTTTTTTTTTTGGAAAAATGAAAATCAAAATAGATAGGTGCAGAGACTCAATGGAAGCTGTTCTAACGAATGAAATTGACTATGTTAGATTAGTAGCTAAAATCTTTATATCAAAAGAAAAGATCGAAATGACAGAAAAGATAATCTTATATACCTAATACGTACGCCTAGATACTGACATAGCAAATGATTCATCGCATTTCTTTCTTATTTATATCACATCTGACTGACTATTTACTTATCTACTATTAGTAAAATATTAAAATATATAAAATATATTAGATATTAGATATTAGATATTAGTAAAATATAAAATATAAAATAGTAGAAGTGTATTAGTATGAGTATAGGATAAGGTTCTATAGAAACCCCCTCATTCTATTCTATATTGATTAGAATTAAAGACTATGAAAAATTGAAGAGTTATTGTGAATCAATTCTCATTGAAATTAAAAAAGAATTGATTCCAATATTCAGTGATCAAATTAGTCATTCCAGAGTTTGATAGATCTTTTGAAGATTAATCGGACGAGAATAAAGAGAGAGTCCCATTTTACATGTCAATACCAACAACAATGAAATTTAGAGTAAGAGGAAAATCCGTCGAATTGAAAAATCGTGAGGGTTCAAGTCCCTCTATCCCCAATAAAAAGCCCATTTTACTTCCTAACTCTGTTCTTTCACAAATGGATCCGAACATAAATTTTTGTATATTCTTCCAATTTTAATCCAATTTCATTTGTATAGTATGATACCTGCACAAATGAACATATATGTTCAAGGAATCAAAGAAAGTCTTCTTTTTGAAAATCTAAGAAATTAAGGGGGCTAGGTCCAATTTGTTAAGACTTTCTTTTTTAGTTCTTTTCATTGACATAGATATAAGTGCTCTGCTAGGATTATGCACGGAAAATGGTCGGGATAGCTCAGTTGGTAGAGCAGAGGACTGAAAATCCTCGTGTCACCAGTTCAAATCTGGTTCCTGACACGTTAATAATGTATTGGATAGATATTTATACCTCATACAAATGAAATTCATTGAGACGGGTCGGAATAGACATTTTTTACTTTCTTTTTATACTTTTCTTATCTTATTCAAAATTCAAATCTTATCTTATTAAAAAAGTATGTTAAATTTTCGTATATTTATATATCAAAAGTTAAAAAGATTCAATCTTCAATCAAAGAATGAAAGGATAGAAAGAGAAAGAATGTATTTCAGACACAGTACAAAGAAACTCCGATTCTTTTCATTTTGCATTTCGTCTTTTCTTTCATATTTTTTTGTCACTCTTGCTCAAGTGACTTTATGGGATCCCCACCGTGCAATATGCACGGTACAAAGTTCATCGTACAAAAATTTTTTTAGTCATCCTATTGTTTCTGCTCATAGGAAATGTATATGATATCTTCCCAGTGGGGAAATAGCAATGAAAGCCTCTTTTTCATTTTTATTTTAGCCCATTCACAAGACGAAGTAAAGTCCAGTGACTTTGTTTCATCTAGGAAGTAATGTCAAAATGTTCTTTTATTTAAATATTTCAATGAAATCTAGAGTTGTGTCGTATAAGTAAATAAGTAAAAAAGGGGTTTCTTATCATTCAATGAGCATCTTGAATTTCATAGAAATTGGGCGTAATATAGTCTTTACGTAAGGGCCAGCCTATCCAACTTTCAGGCATCAAAATACGTTTAAGGCGAGGATGATTATCATAAGAAATTCCCAACATATCATAAGATTCCCGTTCCTGAAAATCAGCACTTCTCCAAATCCAGAAAACTGACGGGGTTTTAGGATTACTCCTGAGAGCAAATACTTTTATGCATACCTCTTCTGGTTTATCTATACCATACCGTATTTTCGTAAGGTGATACACACTAGCTAAAAATCCGCCTGGTGCTACATCATAGGCACACTGGGAGCGTAAATAATTGTAACCATAGACATATGAAATGACAGCAATGGAGTCCCAATCCTCAGTTTTTATTTGTAAAA